TTTATTATTCGGTCCAAGAAAAGTCTCTTAGGACCTATTTTAACAAATGAATTAATTAATTCTAAATTCTGAAAAGATGAATAAACAGACCCATATAAAAGAGACGCTATGAATATTCCGAAATAGGCTATACTGACTGAATAAATTGCATTTGTCACAAATTCATACCAATCCACGGAATAGTTCGAATTTTGATGTAAAAGGTTTATGGATGGGGTTAACCATTTCGATAATATATCCAAATCCATTCCTACTTGATCGAAAGGAATTCCTATGGACCCAACAAACAAAGTAAATAGGACCAATACAAGTAGAGGAAATAGCATAGTATTGTCCGATTCACAGGGATACATGGAAGTGTCTTTATTGTCAAAATGAGTACTAAAGGATCGCATCAGATTTCGTATATTCCCATCAATTTGATATATCTTCTTCGAAAAAAGGGAAACCTTTTTATTATTATTCATTACTGAGAAAAGTACATTTTTGTTAACTGGTTTCGGTCCTTCTTTTCCCCATATAGATATTGAAGAGAACGAGCTATTTTTAGTGCCACTGTAATTTTGAAACCGAACGTGTAAATGCCCCTCAAAAGTAAGTAAATACATCCGAAACATATAAAATGCAGTTAATCCTGCTGTGGAACAGGCTATTATCGCGAAAATCGGTGAATACAACCAACTATCATTAAGAATTTCATCTTTGGACCAAAAACAAGCAAGAGGTGGAATACCACAAAGAGAAAGTGTACCTAATAAAAAAGTAGTTTTTGTAATTGGCACATATTTGGTTAAACCACCCATAAGAACCATGTTCTGACTTTTATCTGGAGAATATCCAACAATGGGTTCCATTGAATGAATAATCGATCCGGATCCTAAAAACAATAATGCTTTCGAATAGGCATGAGTGATTAAATGGAATAAAGCAGCTCGATAAGAACCTATCCCTGGAGCTAACATAATATAACCCAATTGAGACATTGTAGAATAGGCTAAACTTCTCTTAATGTCTTTTTGAGCAAGAGCTAAAGTAGCTCCTAATAGTACCGTTATTATACCTAGCAAAGAAATGAGATTCATTATGTAAGGTATGACTGTGAAAAGGGGAAGAAGCCGAGCGACAAGAAAAATTCCCGCTGCTACCATAGTAGCAGCATGTATAAGAGCCGAAATAGGAGTGGGCCCCTCCATGGCATCAGGTAACCATACATGAAGGGGAAATTGTGCGGATTTAGCAACTGCACCAAGGAATAATAGGGAGGCACACAGAGTAGCAAATAAAGAATTGACCCCATTATTATGGATCAAGTTATTGAAGATTTCGAACAAATCCCGAAATTCCAAACTACCTGTTATCCAATAAAAACCTAAGATTCCTAATAATAAACCAAAATCCCCTACACGATTAGTTACAAACGCTTTTTGACAAGCATTGGCTGCAATTGGTCGTGTGAACCAAAAACCTATTAATAGATACGAACACATTCCCACCAGTTCCCAAAAAATATGAATTTGTATCAAATTGGAACTAGTAACTAATCCCAACATAGAAGTATTGGAAAAACTCATATAAGCAAAAAATCTCAAATATCCTTGATCATGAGACATATAATTGTCACTATAAATAAGAACCATGATTCCAACAGTAGTGATTAGTATTGACATAATAGAAGTAAGTGGGTCGATCAAGTGGCCGAACTCGAAAGAAAAATCATTATTGATGGTCCAAGAACATAGAAATTGATAGATAGAACTGCCATTGATTTGCTGAATAGACAGATCGGCCGAAAAAACCATAACTATACTTAGCAATGAAACACTAGGAAAAGCCCACATACGACGAAGATTTTTTGTTGCAGTCGGAACAAGCAGAAGTCCCCATCCTATTGACATAGTAACTGGAAGTGGAACGAAAGGTATGATCCATGCATATTGATATGTATGTTCCATAAGAAAATAAAACGTTTTTGATTCTTATTAATTGTTTCCGATTCACCAGCTCTTCTCTCTTTCGGAAGTCAAATAAATAAATAAAAATCAAGATAGAAAAGAACTCAAATAGGATTTTGAATTCTTAATTATTACGATTCTTTCCCAAATATCGTATTGAATAAAAAGAAATTTAAATCAAGAAGTTACAATTGTTCAAATGACCAAGTCACTGGTTAAAACTGACCATTTAGTTATTAACTAAGATATTTATTAAGATAAAGAAAGAATATGAGATTTTCAATCATTCCACTATTACGGCGATTGATATCCATATAGTAAATAGTAAGGAAAAGGAATGACACCAAAAAAAGTAAAAGTACTCTATTGGGATATGGATCATAGAATCCGCCAATAACTCGACCCAATAAAATACTAGTTATTTTAGTTAGTTTATTCGGAGTCATTAATTAATTCATTGTAGAACTGATTGATTGGCTTCTATTCCAATAAAACAAACTTATGTTTATAGGAAATATTATGATACTCGTCACTTCGCATAGAACTGAAATAAGAGATTACTAAAATTACCTTTATCAAGTAATGTATCGTTTAACATATTAACTACCAATCTCATTTTCATTTAAATTATGAGTACTCAGCTTGATCAATTAATAGAAAAATTTTACATTATTATTTTCTTAAATTAGGTAAGGATTCTTAAGCTTTTCGATTTATTTAATGTAAGACGACGAGATATAAATAGACTGAGATTGAGATATGAATTGGAACCCTTTTTGATTCTTATCAACAACAACCGGTTCGATTTCTATGGTAGCGGACCTCATAGACATAGATCGGAATGAAGATATGAAGGTACAAATTAGTACGAATTCTTCTTTCTTCGGGCATTGTATGTAATAGAGATGTGGAACAAAAAAAAATTCCTTTGAAAATCACATCGTTTTTCTTTTTTCTATTTCTTTTTTTATCCCTAGTGTACTCTATGTGATGCGCACGTATCTATATTTTTGTATGTTATGAAGGAAGTATCCGCTATGGAATAAATATAGATAATGAATAGCAAGAACGATCCATTTTGAACAATACATGTCTTTCACATCCAACTATAAAAGTAACTTCTTTATTTTAAAATGGCGGTTCCAAAGAAACGTACTTCTATCTCAAAAAAGCGTATTCGTAGAAATATTTGGAAGAAAAAGGGATATTGGGCGGCGGTAAAAGCTTTATCTTTAGCTAAATCTATTTCTACCGGGCATTCAAAAAGTTTTTTTGTGCGACAAACAAGTAATAAAGCCTTGGAATAATCTGAATCGACATGACTCGATGAATTGGATGATTTATAAGATGAATAATTCACATTAACTAATGTTTTGAACTCATCTATATGAGATAGAACTGAACCGGCTGTTGTGGTATGTAGAATAAGAATTATTCTGTCTATTGGGTTCTAAGAACGATACTATTTCTTTTTTGTTGTTGTTTTTCAAACAACAAAAAAGAAATAGTTAAACACAAAATACAAGGTTTCACTTTTCATTATAGTAGATTTTGATAATTCGCGAGATGGGGGAATAACAACCCCCCAAAAAAAAGATTTTTTTTAGGAAGAAGTTTATTCGATTATGTATCTCCAATAGTTATATATCATTAAGATTTTTGGAAGATCTGAAACAAGTATGAACGACAGTAGTAAAAATGAATGGATCCTTGAAACTAATTGATTGAAATATATATTTTAAGACTTTGCTTTGTAACTCTCCGAATCACTACATAGATTCCTTCTTGTTTCGACCCAATCAATAAAAACTCCCCGGATCCCCTTTAGGTCGATATTTATGTACGAAGAATTAAGTCAATCTTCCTTAATCCAAAATAGATCCTATGTTTGTACCGTAGGATCGATCAATCTATTTTATATAGAATATACTTTATTTATAAGTAAAGTACATAGCGTAGAATTCCAATAGAGATTGAAACTCTTTTGTTTTATGTGCAGCTCAATACCTAATTGGTTCGGTAAATCCTCACACGAATTATGTATACAATGAGGATCCCAACCATTAATACAGTTTTGATACCAAACTATCTAAATATTTATAGAAATCCCTTGGATGTAGTTATCCAATTGTGATACATAAAAAATCCTATTTATTTTCTTTTGTTCAGTGAAAAATGAATCTTTTTTCATTTCCGATCCAGGAAATCAGATAAATGAGGAATGAATCATCAAAAAATGATATAAAAAAAGGGACAATTCTTAGTTCTAGACCTCAACTGAGGACATAACCATCTAGTTCCAACTGTTCCAGAAGAACTTATACTACGTGAAAGCCTGTTGTTAAAAATGACACCATACCGGGGGATTATTGAAGTTCAAATATTCATTTGAACGAGTCTTTATTCATCGATTCTAACGTTTCCTAAAATATATTGCATTGAATCTTTCAATCTCGACGATTGAACGTCATATGGGCTATTATTATTTCGATCAAGCCGCCATGGTGAAATCGGTAGACACGCTGCTCTTAGGAAGCAGTGCTAGAGCATCTCGGTTCGAGTCCGAGTGGCGGCATCCTCTAAAAAGGACACATTAGATCCTATAATGAATTTAATTCGGAATTTACATTCCGTAATTGAGGGACCCCTCTTTTTTTTAATGATTTTTTTTTATGATATTTGCGACTTTAGAACATATATTCACTCACATCTCTTTTTCGATTATTTCAATTGTCATTACGATTTATTTGGTGACTTTATTAGTCCATGAAATCGTAGGACTATGTGATCCGTCAGAAAAAGGCATGATAGCCACTTTTTTCTGTATAACGGGATTATTAGTTACTCGTTGGATTTATTCGAGACATTTCCCGTTAAGTGATTTATATGAATCATTAATGTTCCTTTCATGGAGTTTCTCCATTATTCATATGGTTCCTAAAATAGGGAACCATAAAAATTATTTAAGCGCAATAACCGCGCCAAGCGCTATTTTTACCCAAGGCTTTGCCACTTCGGGTCTTTCAACTGAAATGCATCAATCCGCAA